GTGAATCGTCCAATTAGGGATTCCTTTCTAAATTTAGATGTGTATTCTATATCACATGTGCTAAGAGAAAGTCATTTACGCCCCAATACGTTGGAAAAAGAATGAGAAAAGGAATTTGGAACCACTAGCAAAAAAGCAAAAAGGGTAGGATAGATAGAAAATAGGCTTTTGGGGATAGAGGGACTTGAACCCTCACGATTTTAAAAGTCGACGGATTTTCCTATTACTATAAATTTCATTGCTGTCGGTATTGACATGTAGAACGGGACTCTATCTTTATTCTCGTCCAATTAATAGTTCTTTTAAAAAAGACTAAAACTATCAGACTATGGAGTGGGGTGATTTGATGAATGAATATTCGATTCTTTTTCGAATGTGGAATCAATTCACACCAATTCTTCTATTTTTCATCTAAAAAAATACAGATACAGACTCGGACCGTCATTCCTTAGATATTTGAGTATTCAATAGATACGTTTATCCTTCATCCTTTCTGCAGTTTCGATGAAAAGATTCATCTACCAACGCAGTCAACTCCATTTGTTTTAGAACAGCTTCCGTCGAGTCTCTGCACCTATCCCCTTTTCGCTTTCTGAACCTTTATTTGGAGAAGACAGGATTTGGCTCAGGATTGCCCATTTTTTTTAATTCCGGGGTTTCTCTGAATTTGAAAGTTATCACCTAGTAGGTTTCCATACCAAGGCTCAATCCAATTAAGTCCGTAGCGTCTACCGATTTCGCCATATCCCCTTCCCTTTTGTTTTGAGATTAGGATCTCATTATGAGATGATTTTTTTTATTTCTACAGGAACCTTTTCATTTTTAGGTATCGATTACCATCTCTAAAAAAGATTTTCTTTCTTAGCTATAGGAAAGAAACCTGTATTTGCTCCAATCAAATTGGATTTTATCATTGGTATATCGGCAATTCAATATAGATTGACATATACCCTCTATATATGTTTTTATTACTGCAACTCATCCCATGTAAGTTGGTATACTTGAACGATCTATTCTTGTTTTTTTTCTTAACTGCCTACTTTTCGAACGAAAGCCGAGGAATGCCCGATTAGTTAGAATAAGTAACTAATTCCACTTTTTTTTCAAAAAAAAAATCGAAAAAAAAGGAGAATTATAATATAACTAAAGAGGTGTAAAAAAAAAATTTCCAATAACTAAAGAGGTGTAAAAAAAAATTTCCAATGGACTCAAAAAAATCCAATTTGACTATACTACAAACAAATAGTTAAGATTGACTATCAAATAGAATCCAATTTCTATTTAGAGATAAAGAACTAGAAATCCTATATCGCTATATGAATCATTATGTTGTATAATATTCACTATTTATTTGATTCCAAAATTCTAGATTTTACGCTTTTCTACTATATTTCTATAGACACTACACTATACACTATACACTAATACTATAAGTGTATTGAATTCCTATGCATAGAAAATTGTTATTATTTTTATTATGTGGGCCCACTTAGCTCAGAGGTTAGAGCATCGCATTTGTAATGCGATGGTCGTCGGTTCGACTCCGATAGCGGGCTTTTCCCTATTTTTCATTTTTGATTCCATTTTTGTTTTGAAAAATGAATAATAATGTCTCTTGGAAATTAAAGACTATGGAAAAAAGTTTCTTCCCCTTAATCCATTTAGTAACTTATAGGAGGATAGGAATTCCCAACTAGGCCAGGAAAGGGATTTTCTATATAATAATAGTAATAGAAAGTCGGACTATTTATCCAATTTTTCATTCTTCTTGACTCTTCTTTATACGACAAGTACACCACTACTACTTCAGTAAACTTCGCTTCAGGTAGTTCAGTTTTCGTTTAGGTTTATTCTGTAAAATACAACTTTAAAAAAAAGGAGTCTTTATGTCGCGTTACCGAGGACCTCGTTGCAAAAAAATACGCCGTCTGGGGGCTTTACCAGGATTAACTAATAAAAAGCCTAAAGCTGTAAGTGATCTTAAAAATCAATCGCGTTCAGGGAAAAAATCTCAATATCGTATTCGTCTAGAAGAAAAGCAAAAATTGCGTTTTCATTATGGTCTTACCGAACGACAATTACTTAAATACGTTCGTATCGCCGGAAAAGCCAAGGGTTCAACAGGTCAAGTTTTACTACAATTACTTGAAATGCGTTTGGATAACATCCTTTTTCGATTGGGTATGGCTTCAACTATTCCCGCCGCCCGCCAGTTAGTTACCCATAGACATATTTTAGTGAATGGGCGTATAGTAGATATACCAAGCTACCGCTGCAAACCCCTAGATCTTATTACCGCGAAGGATGAACAAAAATCCCGAACTCTGATTCAAAATTCTCGCAATCCTCGCAACTCATCCCCTGCTAAGGAAGTAACACACTTTTTGACCTTTGAACCAATGCATAATAAAGGATTAGTGAATAACATAATAGATAGTAAATTCGTAGGTTTGGAAATAAATGAATTGTTAGTCGTAGAGTATTATTCTCGCCAGACTTA